AAAATCCGTTTCTTTAAACTTTCAATTTCGAAATCTTGAATTGTCTTGGAATATTGAAGTTGAAAAAACTACCTAATCATGCAAATCTTTGTTGCGGAGTCTATAAATTCGACTCCCTTTGGTTGAATCATAAGCGCTTATTTCCATTTTAAGTCTATCTCCTAGCGGTATACATGTAAAACAAAACCACATCGGACCGTGCTTTAAATCATAACCTAAAACCCGTCCCATTATCTAAATGAATCTGGAACATATCATGGAAAGTTATTTATTAATTAACCTTTTCCGAGTTTATTTTTTTCTTTTATTCCATTGACTTTCATTTCATTCTATTGAAAAACCTTCTTAAAGTATCAACTAAATGAAATGTAGGAGGAATTTTATTAGAAACCCCTTTTTTTTCACAACTTTTTTTCACAAAAGGAAATTCAGATAAAATTCTGATATTCATTCGGATAAAATCCGTAGATTCAGATTCAGAAGGATTACCATATATAACACAAGATTTCTCCGCCGATTCTTTTTAGTCGAGCTTCTCGGTCTGTCATTATACCTCGAGAAGTAGAAAGAATTACAACCCCCATCCCGCCTAAAATTCTAGGAATTTTTTGATAGTTAGAATAGATTCGTAGACCGGGTCGACTAATCTGTTTTAAATTTAGATTTGTTCTATAGGACCCTTTTCGATTTTTTCTATGTCGTAGGGTTAAAACCAAAAAATTTTTGTTGACTTCCTGATGTTTCCTCACATTTTCAATAAAACCTTCTCGTAAAAGTATTTTAATAATGCTTTCCGTGATGTTAGTAGATGCTATTCGAACGACTCCTTTTCGATCCATGTCAGCATTTCGTATAGAGGTTATTATGTCAGCAATAGTGTCCCTACCCATGATAAATTAAAATTATTGTTTCCTCCTAATTTTGATATAATCAACATATTCTATATATTCCTATTCTATACTCTTTTTTGTTTTATAAATTAATTATAAATTAGTTTCTTAAAGGTATATGCGTGAAACACAATCTACTAAAACTAAATTAAAAAACTAAATGAAAATAAAACTAAATGAAAATCGAATCTATTTATTTCAAATCTATTTATTTCATTCAAATACAATAAGTATAATTTTAATCTGCATGGTCTCATTTTATGTATTTTATTTCATCTTCTATTTCTTATATTTTAGAATTTCTAATTAATTTATAATGCTTTATATCTTTTTTAATATCTTATAATACTTCAGGTGCTAATGAAACTATTTTAGTGAAATTTAATTGTCTCAATTCCCGGGCGATTGCGCCAAAAATTCGAGTTCCTTTTGGATTTCCCTCTTGATCAATGACAACTGCAGCATTGTCATCATATCGTATTATCATACCGTTGTCACGCTTGAGCTCTTTACAAGTACGTACAATTACCGCTCTGACCACTTCTGATCTTTCTAGAGGCGAATTTGGTATTGCTTCTTTGATCACAGCAACAATAACGTCACCGATATGAGCATATCGGCGATTACTAGTCCCTATGATTCGAATACACATCAATTTTCGGGCTCCACTATTATCTGCTACATTCAAATTGGTCTGAGATTGGATCATATCGTTTTTTTTTTTTTTTATTTGTTATTTCAATGCAAAGGGCAAAAAAAAAGAAATATTGTTTGTCCAAAACCAAAAGAAGAAACTTGTGATTTTTTTTCATCCCAAAGGCCTTTTTCCCTTGGGTTGTATATTCCTATCCCGAAATAATGAATTGAGTTCGTATAGGCATTTTGGATGCTGCTATTGAAATGGCTTTTCTGGCTATATTTTCTGTTACTCCGCTCATTTCATAAAGTATTCTACCTGGTTTAACGACAGCTACCCAATATTCGGGAGATCCTTTTCCCGAACCCATACGTGTTTCCGTAGGTCTTACAGTAACCGGTTTGTCGGGAAATATACGTACCCATATTTTTCCACCGCGGCGCACGTTTCGTGTCATTGCCCGACGTCCCGCTTCTATTTGTCTAGATGTAATCCAAGCGGGTTCAAGTGCTCGAAGCGCATATCTACCGAAACAAATATGATTGCCTCGATAAGATATTCCTTTCATTCTTCCTCTATGTTGTTTACGGAATCTGGTTCTTTTGGGGTTATAGTTGATGGTTCTTTCTCGATTCCATCTCTACTACAGAACTGGACATGAGAGTTTCTTCTCATCCAGCTCCTCGCTAATGAAATGATTAAAAAAATATAGGTTACATGTAGTTAATGATAATATACTGAATCATGGGATTTTTTGAGAGTTTGAATCTATTTATTAGAAATTTTTATATCCCTTTTTCTATTTTTTTTATAGTTTATATTATAGAACTATCTATTCTAGAATTATGTATTCTAGAATTATTCTAGAATTGTCTTTTCTATTCTCTATTTTCAATTTAATTTATAGATAATTTTGTCTATTTTTACATAACAGCCTTTTTGTTATATCTTATAATAGTATTGTTATAATGATATAACAAATCTTTTTTTTTATTATGTTATTTGATCCCTTCAATTTTTGTTATTTGATCCCTTCAATTTTTTAAATCCAATACTAATAATAGAAAAACTTTCGCGGGCGAATATTTACTCTTTCAATATTTACTTTATTTACTTTATTTGTAGGGTTAATCCATATGACCTCTCAGAATAAAGAATAAAGGGACTGTCGCCCGGTCTGTTTCGCCATCCCGCCCAATAAATCATTAAGCCACTAAATCATTAAGATTCATTTTCAATAGACTCCTACGTATTCACAGGTTCCGTCGTTCCCATCGCCTCCCGATTCATGGTTAGGTCTTAATTTTACAATGGAGCCCCCAATGCAATTTTTTCTTGAGTCAATCTTCTCAGTCTTGATTGGCTCGAGGCTCTTGATTTTTTTGTTTTATGAACAGATTTTGAATTAAAAATCAATTAATGCTTTATTACATTGGTTTTTATGAGATGACCCATAGACCTTACATATTGGAATCATAGATCATTGATATTCTTTATTCTTTCTTTCTCTCGCCCTTCCATTTATCTGAAAAATTGGATATTTTGCTTTACAATTCATAATCTGATTGGTTTTTCCTTTGTTTATGAAAAAGGATTGCAATTGCTACAAGGATATGCTTAATATATTATATCTTGACTGCTTCTTTGTATGCAGATAATGTGAAGCGATGAATTGGTTATGAGTTCTATATTTATTAGTTTATAATAAGTTAGTTCATAATAAGGATCAGTTCTTTTTTTTTTAGTCCTGACTCTAAAAATAAAAAACCAACGAGTCACACACTAAGCATAGCAATTATATCAAATTATCAATCGAATTTTTGATTTTATTCAACCCTATAGAATTAGAATTTGAATTGTTCCTCTTTTTTTTTTTTTTTTTGATTGAATATTGAATAAAAAAAGAATGAAAAAGTTTGTCATTTTTTGTTCTATCAATAGCTAGGACGTAGAGACGGGTCAAGTAAAGGTTTACTATTCCTCGTCTACAAATATCCAAATTTTTATGCCTAATACCCCATAAATAGTTCTAACTGTATAGAAACAATAATCAATTTTAGCTCGAATGGTTTGTAGAGGAACCCTACCCTCTCGAATCCATTCGGCGCGCGCAATTTCTTTTCCGTCAAGACGCCCCGCAATTTGTACTTGAATTCCTTTTGTATTTGCCTCTTCAGTTAATTCAATAGCCTTTTTCATTGCTTTGCGAAACGAAACTCTATTCTTTAATTGTCCGGCTATAAATTCTGCAAGAATTTTAGGGTTCCCATAAGGATTTGCAATTCTTGTAATAGCAATGTTCAGTTTTCGGTTCCCACAATTCAATTCTTTTTGTACATTTAGCTGTAATTCTTCGATTCTTTTAGGTCTACCTTCTATTAATAATTTTGGGAATCCCATAGATATTATGACCTGAATCATATCAATTTGTTTTTGAATCCTTATCCATGCAATTCCTTCAACACCAGAAGTTATTTTCATATTTTTTTGTATGTAATTCCTGATACAGTTTCGTATTTTTTGATCTTCTTGTAGACCCTCAGAGTAATTTTTGGGTTGTGCAAACCAAATAGAATGATGGTCTTGGGTTGTACCAAGTCTGAAACCAAGTGGATTTATTTTTTGTCCCATAATCCCCCACTGTTATACATATCATGAAATGTCATATCTGTGGACTTTATTTATTTATTTATTATTATTATTTATCCATATCCGCATCCGCTACAGGCTTATTATATTCTTTTCATATAAGTTCCTTTCATATAAGGAGATATCTTTCAATACGATAGTTATATGACAAGTTGGTCTTTTTATCAGATAACTTCGGCCACTAGCCCGAGGTTTTAATTTTTTTACAGTAGTACCTTCGTTGACTTCGGCTTTGCTAATGAATAAACTAGCTTCATTGAAACTCATACTGTGATTAGCATTTGCTGTTGCCGAATAGACCAATTTCAAAATGGGAAAACATGGAATCGGATAAAATATTTTTTATTTTTCGCACTTTGTGAGTGGACATACATATATGTTGACCTAAAACGCATACTTCTGTATATGGGTTCTTTCTAAAACTAAAATACTTGTAATTTTGAAGTAGAGTATTAGGGGCGGATGTAGCCAAGTGGATCAAGGCAGTGGATTGTGAATCCACGACGCGCGGGTTCAATTCCCGTCATTCGCCCATAATCCATAATCTTTAATCATAGGGTTATCATAAAAAAATGAGAAAAGAAATATATCAAAAATGAATGAGAATGATAAGCATCTATATTTTATTTTGATTTTCCTTTTTTTATATCTTTTTTTATTTTGATATCTTTTTTTATATATTATATAGTAATTAAGTTATTAATTACTATTTAATATCAAAATGTTTAATATAAAAATGAATAACGAATTAACGACGAGATTTATTATCATTTTTTGCATGTCCCCGGAAATTTAGAGTAGGTGCAAATTCTCCCAATTTATGG